TGTCTGTGAAGATGCGGACTACCTGCACCTGGACAGAAAGACCCTATGAAGCTTGACTGTAGCCTGGAATTGGGTTTGGGCTCTTCTTGCGCAGACTAGGTGGGAGGCGTTGAAAGTTCCTTTCCGGAGGAGCTTGAGCCATCAGTGAGAGACCACTCTGGAAGAGCTAGAATTCTAATGGCGATCCTTGAATCAGGACGCTTGACAGTTTCAGGCGGGCAGTTTGACTGGGGCGGTCGCCTCCTAAAAGGTAACGGAGGCGTGCAAAGGTTCCCTCAGGCTGGACGGAAATCAGCCGTAGAGTGTAAAGGCAGAAGGGAGCTTGACTGCAAGACTTACAAGTCGAGCAGGGGCGAAAGCCGGCCTTAGTGATCCGACGGTACCGAGTGGAAGGGCCGTCGCTCAACGGATAAAAGTTACTCTAGGGATAACAGGCTGATCTTCCCCAAGAGTTCACATCGACGGGAAGGTTTGGCACCTCGATGTCGGCTCATCGCAACCTGGGGCGGTAGTACGTCCCAAGGGTTGGGCTGTTCGCCCATGAAAGCGGTACGTGAGCTGGGTTCAGAACGTCGTGAGACAGTTTGGTCCATATCCGGTGTAGGCGATAGAGTATTGAGAGGAGCCTTCCATAGTACGAGAGGACCTGGAAGGACGCACCAATAGTATACCAGTTCTTGTGCCAACAGGAAACGCTGGGTAGCCAAGTGCGGAGAGGATAACTGCTGAAAGCATCTAAGTAGGAAGCCCACCTCAAGATGAGTGCTCTCTTAAGGTCACGGTAAGACAAGCCGTTTGATAGGTGTTAAGTGGAAGGCCAGTAATGGTTGGAGCTAAGACATACTAATAGACCGATTGATTTTGACCTAAAACTCAAAAGTAGAACACTAACTTGTTGTTTTAAAAACAACAAGTTAGTGATTTTATTTTTGCAACAAAGTATACAAAAAGCATTGTGTGTTGTCTATCACCTACGGTGAAAGATTCTTTTTTTTTGAAAAAAAATCAGAAAATCACGTTGTCTTTAGACAACACACATACTTTCCTAGTGTCTTAACTGCAGTGGAACCACACCAACCCATCCCGAACTTGGTTGTTAAACGCTGTAGGAGTCACAATACTGAAGGGGGGACTCTTTGGGAAAATAGCTTGATGCTAGGAAATCAAAAAAATAAAATAGTAGTTCTTTTGGCCTCCAAAATTCCCTTCATACTTTGGGTTACAGGTAAAGCTTTGAAAGGAGGAAAAGTAACTAAAACTAAAAAAAATATATCTCTATGCAAAACAAGAAAAGAAAAATGGAAGTCATAATGGAGACCTTTTGTTGGTTTTGTTGAAACGGCACAACGTAGCGATTTGTAAAAGATTTTAAAAGCCCTTTATTGTGTCTTTTGCTTTTCTTTCACGTAGGTATTGCTACGCTTCCTCCTTCGGAGGACAGAAGCAATCCATTTCAAAGCTTTACCAATTTGGAGTTTTACTTTCGTAGCCCTTGCTGTCTCCTTGAAAGTTTTACCATCACCGTAGTAAAGCTTTTGATAGGCGAAGCAGGCTTTTGTTTTTGGAGAAAGATGCTATGCGTATTTTCGTTCTTCAAGCTCTTTTACTTTTGCACTTACTTTTCTAAAAAAATGGTACTTTTTCGAAAGACGTATTCCTTGCTCTTACAAGTCATAAGTCGCCCGCATACTTAACGCTATGAAATACAATGCAGGATTTTCTTTATTTATTGTTTATTAATTAACATAAAAAAAAATCATTTGATAAATATTAGAAAGATTTGTAATACTAATATATAACAAATCGTTATCGATTTTGAGAAAAAAAATTAGCCCTATTTTTAAATCGATTTTTCCGTCTGGTTTTTTTGAAAAAAAAGACTTGGATTAGGTTCTTCGTTGAAAATTATTTCAGGGCATATTGTTGTTGAATTAAAAAAAAAATTATCATGACTGCTATTTTAGAAAGACGTGAAAGCGCTAGCTTATGGGCTCGCTTCTGTGAATGGGTTACTAGCACTGAAAACCGTTTATACATCGGTTGGTTTGGTGTTCTAATGATTCCTACTTTATTAACTGCAACTTCTGTATTCATCATTGCATTCATCGCTGCACCTCCTGTAGACATCGATGGTATCCGTGAACCTGTTTCTGGTTCTTTACTATATGGAAACAACATCATTTCTGGTGCTGTAGTTCCTACTTCAAACGCTATTGGTCTGCATTTCTACCCTATTTGGGAAGCTGCTTCTTTAGATGAGTGGTTATACAACGGTGGTCCTTACCAACTAATCGTTTGCCATTTCTTCTTAGGTATTTGCTGCTACATGGGTCGTGAATGGGAATTATCTTTCCGTTTAGGTATGCGTCCTTGGATCGCTGTTGCATACTCTGCACCAGTTGCTGCAGCTACTGCTGTATTTATTATCTATCCAATTGGCCAAGGTTCGTTCTCAGATGGTATGCCTTTAGGTATTTCTGGTACTTTCAACTTTATGATCGTATTCCAAGCTGAGCACAACATCTTAATGCACCCATTCCATATGCTTGGTGTTGCTGGTGTATTCGGTGGTTCTTTATTCTCTGCTATGCACGGTTCTCTTGTAACTTCTTCATTAATCCGTGAAACTACTGAGAATGAATCTGCTAACGCTGGTTACAGATTTGGTCAAGAAGAAGAAACTTACAACATCGTAGCTGCTCACGGTTACTTTGGTCGTTTAATCTTCCAATATGCTTCTTTCAACAACTCTCGTTCTCTACATTTCTTCCTAGCTGCTTGGCCAGTAATTGGTATCTGGTTCACTGCTCTAGGTATTTCTACTATGGCTTTCAACTTAAACGGTTTCAACTTCAACCAATCTGTTGTAGACTCTCAAGGTCGTGTTATCAACACTTGGGCTGATATTATCAACCGTGCTAACTTAGGTATGGAAGTTATGCATGAACGTAACGCTCACAACTTCCCTCTAGATTTAGCTGTTGTTGAAGCTCCTTCTATCAACGGTTAATAACCGCTAAAAGCGTTATCATCCTTCTCGTACCTGTCCTCCTATCACTTATGGTGACGGGAGGGAGGTGAAAAGTAAAATTCCCTTTCACCGTAAGGTGATAGAAAGCAGCCCTTCAATCAAGATAAAGTTCTAGCACCGGAAGCTTCGCCATGGTGTTTTACTTTTGTTCTATTTTTGAAGGGCAAAGGAATTGCATCTGGCCTCCTTTGGAGGAAAAGAAGGAGGGTAAAACTTTTGGTTCCGCTCTTTTTTCTGTTTCTTAGCCTTTCACCTCTGGTGACAGGCTAAGAAACAGAAAAAAGCGGTTTCAAAAATGAAAGACTTCCCAAAGTAAAATACCACCTATAGCTTTATTTTGAAAGACAAGCTTTTGTAGTTTGTCTTTCAAAAGCTTTACTACGGTGATGGTAAAGCTTCTGAAGCAGGCCTTAAAACTCCCTTCATTGTCACCTTTGGTCTTGCATCACCTCCGGTGAAAGAAAGAAGAAAGTGCTGCTGCCTCTGCCTCTTTCACCGTAGGTGATAGGAGGATAGGAGGACGCAGCCATCACCTACGGTGTTGCTTCTATCAGCCATCACCTACGGTGTTAGGGGTTACAGGTCTTTTGCTTTGCTACTCACGAATGTGAACAAAACCATAGCCCTTTTGTGCCTTGCCTGCAGTCGCAGGCACAAGAGCTTTACCAATTTCTTTCTCCTTTGGGTTGCTTCTATCCTCCGAAGGAGGAAAAGCAAGGGCAGCTGTTTCGAAGAACAGCAGTGCTAACAAAAACAAAAATCGTAGTAATATTTTTAATAAAAATAAGGCTCCTTCATTTTGTACCGAAGGAGGAGTTCTACCAATTAAAAGCTTTACCATTGGTAAAGCTTTGGCAGCGAAGCAGGTTTTTTATTTTTAAAGAAGGAAAGCGAAGGGTAAAGCTCTTGTAAGGGTAAAGCTTTTCCTCCGAAGAAGTTGCTATGCTTCAAATTTGGTAAAGCTCTTGTGCCTGCTTTTTTTTCTTTAACCTCTCATTGTCACCTTCGGTGAAAAGGCTACGGAAAAACTAGCTTTCGCCTTTCACCGTAGGTGATAAAGGCACAAAACAAAATTCCCTTCATACTTCGGGTTACAGGTATTTGAAAGCCTATCACCGTAGGTTTGGCTACGCACATCCTCCGAAAGCTTTACCATCACCGAAGGTCTTGCTACTATCCTCCTACCACCGTAGGTGACAGAGGAAGAGGCAGCAGCCATCACCGAAGGTGCCCTTAGGACGCTCTCCTTGCTTTTCTATCACCGTAGGTGATAGAAGGTCTGCTTTTTTTAGTTTTAAAGCTGCCCTTAAGGACGCTTTACCTGTAACCCTTTCACCAAAGGTGACAATGAAGGGCTCCTTCATATTTCAAAGCTTTACCTGTAACCCCAGCGAAAATACTTTCGCAAGACCGTAGGTGACAATGAAGGGAATTTTGAAGGACGCAAGGCACAAATTGGTGTTGTACTTTGCTCCTTGCTAAAGCAGGAACACTTACGTGAACAAAATGGAATGAAGAACCAGCTTTAGCTTTCACAATAGGTGATGGTAAAGCTTCTTTTCACCGGTTCACCGGAGGTGATGTGATGCAGGCCCTCTTTCCTATCACCTACGGTGAAAGGAAAAAAGAAGCTTTACCTGTAACGCGAAGTATGAAGGCAATTTCTTTCTCCTTTGGATTGCTTCGCTAAAAGGCTAAAAGGAGAATTTCTTTCTCCTTGCCTGCTTCTATCACCTCCGGTGATAGGCAGGAGACAAAGTGATTTTGAAAGCTTTACCATTCGCCTTGCCTTTTGTTCACATAGGTCTGCTTCGGAAGTTTTACCATCACCTTTCTCCTTTGGAGACAAAAGCTTTACCCTCCATTTTACTTTATTGGCTGCTGCCCTCTTTAAGAGGGAGAGCCGGCTTTGAAAGAAGACAAAAGCTTTACCCGTAGCCCTTTTGTGCCTGCAAAAGCTTTACCATCACCTACGGTGATAGGCATTCGCAAACACAAGAACTTTACCAATTTCTAGCGAAGCCACTCCTTTAGGGAGGGTAAAGCTTTACAAGGAGTTGCTACGCTAAAAGCAAAATAGTAGCGGTCTGCCTTGCCTGCGAAAGCTAGTTTTTCCGTAGCCTTTTCACCGAAGGTGACAATGAGAGGTTAAAGAAAAAAAAGCAGGCACAAGAGCTTTACCGTTCACGTAGGTGCCCTTAAGGACGCTTTACCTGTAACCCCAGCGAAAATACTTTCGCAAGACCGTAGGTGACAATGAAGGGGTTTTAGTCAGAACTAGTGTTTGAAGAAATAAAATTCAATAAAAAAAT